GCAAGCGTAGCTTAATACAAAGCATAGCACTGAAGATGCTAAGATGAGTCCTAAAAAACTCCGCATGCACAAAGGCATGGTCCCGACCTTATTGTCAGCTCTAACTCAACTTACACATGCAAGTCTCCGCAACCCAGTGAGTATGCCCTCAATCCCCCGCCCGGGGACGAGGAGCGGGCATCAGGCACAAACATTTAGCCCAAGACGCCGAGCCTGGCCACACCCCCAAGGGAATTCAGCAGTGATAAACATTAAGCCATAAGTGAAAACTTGACTCAGTTAGTGTTAAGAGGGCCGGTAAAACTCGTGCCAGCCACCGCGGTTAGACGAGAGGCCCTAGTTGATAATATAACGGCGTAAAGGGTGGTTAAGGATAAGCAAAAATAAAGCCAAATGGCCCTTTGGCCGTCATACGCTTCTAGGCGTCTGAAGCCCTAATACGAAAGTAGCTTTAACAACCCCACCTGACCCCACGAAAGCTGAGAAACAAACTGGGATTAGATACCCCACTATGCTCAGCCGTAAACTTAGACATCAAACTACAATTAGATGTCCGCCAGGGTATTACGAGCATTAGCTTAAAACCCAAAGGACCTGACGGTGTCTCAGACCCCCCTAGAGGAGCCTGTTCTAGAACCGATAACCCCCGTTAAACCTCACCACTTCTAGCCATCCCAGCCTATATACCGCCGTCGTCAGCTTACCCTGTGAAGGTAATAAAAGTAAGCAAAATGGGTACAACCCAGAACGTCAGGTCGAGGTGTAGCGCATGAAGTGGAAAGAAATGGGCTACATTTTCTGCCACAGAATATTACGAACATGCACCATGAAATAATGCTTGAAGGAGGATTTAGTAGTAAAAAGGAAATAGAGTGTCCTTTTGAAACCCGGCTCTGAGACGCGTACACACCGCCCGTCACTCTCCCCTGTCAAAACGCACCCAAAATATCTAATAATACAGCACTGACAAGGGGAGGCAAGTCGTAACACGGTAAGTGTACCGGAAGGTGCACTTGGATCAAACCCAGGGTGTGGCTGAGTTAGTCAAGCATCTCACTTACACCGAGAAGACATCCATGCAAATTGGATCGCCCTGAGCCAAACAGCTAGCTTACCCACCAAAACTAACCAAACAATATAAATAAAATAAAATGGACATAATACCAAAAACTAAACCATTCTTTTACCTGAGTATGGGAGACAGAAAAGGTTCAACCAAAGCAATAGAAATAGTACCGCAAGGGAAAGCTGAAAGAGAAATGAAACAACCCATATAAGCACAAAAAAGCAAAGACTAAACCTTGTACCTTTTGCATCATGATTTAGCCAGTAAACCCAAGCAAAGAGACCTTTAGTTTGAAACCCCGAAACCAGGTGAGCTACCCCGAGACAGCCTATTAAGGGCCAACCCGTCTCTGTGGCAAAAGAGTGGGAAGAGCTCCGGGTAGAAGTGACAGACCTACCGAACCTGGTGATAGCTGGTTGCCTAAGAAACGAATAGAAGTTCAGCCTCGTGCACCTCAAATCAAATAGACATATAAATAAGACACCCAGAGAGACACACGAGAGTTAGTTAAAGGGGGTACAGCCCCTTTAACAAAGGATACAACCTTACCAGGAGGATAAAGATCATAATACATAAAACATCCTGTTCTAGTGGGCCTAAAAGCAGCCACCTAAACAGAAAGCGTTAAAGCTCAGACAGAAAAAAGTTTATTATTCTGATAAAAAATCTTACTCCCCTAAATTCTATTAGGCTAATCCATGCCCCCATGGAAGAAATTATGCTAAAATGAGTAACAAGAAGGCCCGCCCTTCTCCCCAGCACAAGTGTAAGCCAAACCGGACAAACCATTGGCAATTAACGAACTCAACCCAAGAGAGTAATGTGAACCACAAAAAAACCAAGAAAACCACACAACCTAACAATCGTTACCCCCACACTGGAGTGCTACTTAAAGGAAAGACTAAAAGAAAAGGAAGGAACTCGGCAAACACAAGCCTCGCCTGTTTACCAAAAACATCGCCTCCTGCAACACAACTATGTATAGGAGGTCCAGCCTGCCCAGTGACTACAAGTTCAACGGCCGCGGTATTTTGACCGTGCAAAGGTAGCGCAATCACTTGTCTTTAAAATAGAGACCTGTATGAATGGCTAAACGAGGGCTTAACTGTCTCCCCTTTCCAGTCAGTGAAATTGATCTGCCCGTGCAGAAGCGGGCATAAAAATACAAGACGAGAAGACCCTTTGGAGCTTAAGGTACAAAACTCAACCACGTCAAGCAACTCAATATAAAAGCAAAAACTTTGTGGAATATGAGATTTTACCTTCGGTTGGGGCGACCACGGAGGAAAACAAAGCCTCCAAGTGGATTGGGACAAACCTCCTAAAACCAAGAGAGACATCTCTAAGCCACAGAACATCTGACCAAACATGATCCGGCTGCATGAAGCCGATCAACGAACCAAGTTACCCTAGGGATAACAGCGCAATCCTCTCCCAGAGTCCATATCGACGAGAGGGTTTACGACCTCGATGTTGGATCAGGACATCCTAATGGTGCAGCCGCTATTAAGGGTTCGTTTGTTCAACGATTAAAGTCCTACGTGATCTGAGTTCAGACCGGAGCAATCCAGGTCAGTTTCTATCTGTAACGCTACTTTTCCTAGTACGAAAGGATCGGAAAAGAGGGGCCCATACTTTAAGCACGCCCCACCCCTAATTTATGAAAACAAATAAATAAAGCAAAGGGAGAGCCAAAATCCCAGCTAGCCAAAATAAGGACATACTGGGGTGGCAGAGCATGGTAAATTGCGAAAGGCCTAAGCCCTTTTTGCCAGAGGTTCAAATCCTCTCCCCAGTTCATGCTAAACATCCTAATAACTCACCTAATCAACCCCCTAGCCTACATCGTGCCCGTTCTCTTAGCAGTAGTCTTCTTAACATTAGTTGAACGAAAAGTATTAGGCTACATACAACTACGAAAAGGCCCCAACGTAGTAGGGCCTTACGGATTATTACAGCCCATCGCCGATGGAGTTAAACTCTTTATCAAAGAACCAGTCCGCCCCTCCACATCATCCCCATTCCTATTTCTAGCTACCCCTATACTCGCACTAACCCTAGCCATAACCCTATGAGCACCAATACCCATACCCCACCCCGTAACTGACCTCAATCTAGGAATCCTATTTATCCTAGCCCTATCAAGCCTCGCAGTATATTCAATTCTAGGATCAGGATGAGCATCAAATTCAAAATATGCACTAATCGGAGCCCTACGAGCCGTAGCCCAAACAATTTCATATGAAGTAAGCCTAGGACTAATTCTCCTCTCAGTAATTATCTTCTCAGGAGGGTATACACTACAAACATTCAACACCACCCAAGAAAGCATCTGATTACTTGTACCCGCCTGACCCCTAGCCGCAATATGATACATTTCAACACTAGCCGAAACAAACCGAGCACCTTTCGACCTAACAGAAGGAGAATCCGAACTGGTCTCTGGCTTCAACGTAGAATATGCAGGAGGACCATTCGCCCTATTCTTCCTAGCAGAATACGCCAACATCCTATTAATAAACACACTATCAGCCGTATTATTCCTAGGCGCCTCACACATCCCAAGCATCCCCGAACTTACAACAATTAACCTAATAACCAAAGCCGCATTACTATCAATCCTGTTCTTATGAGTACGAGCCTCCTACCCACGATTCCGATATGATCAACTAATACATTTAGTGTGAAAAAACTTTCTCCCCCTCACACTCGCCTTCGTACTATGACACACCGCCCTGCCAATCGCACTAGCAGGCCTCCCCCCACAACTATAAACAAGGAACTGTGCCTGAATGCCCAAGGACCACTTTGATAGAGTGATTTATAGGGGTTAAAATCCCCTCAGTTCCTAGAAAGAAGGGAATTGAACCCATACTCAAGAGATCAAAACTCTTGGTGCTTCCTTTACACCACTTTCTATCGGCGGGGTCAGCTAATAAAGCTTTCGGGCCCATACCCCGAACATGACGGTTAAAGTCCCTCCTCCGCCAATGAACCCATACGTACTTGCAATCCTACTATCCAGCCTAGGACTAGGAACCACCCTAACCTTTGCCAGCTCCCACTGACTACTAGCCTGAATAGGACTAGAAATCAATACCCTAGCAATTACCCCACTAATAGCACAACACCACCACCCACGTGCAGTAGAAGCAACTACAAAATATTTCCTAACCCAAGCCACAGCAGCAGCAATAATCCTATTCGCAAGCACAACAAACGCCTGAATGACAGGAGAATGAAGCATTAACGACCTATCCAACCCCATCGCCAGCACAATATTCATAACTGCTTTAGCCCTAAAAATTGGATTAGCACCAATACACTTCTGAATACCAGAAGTCCTACAAGGACTAGACCTTACAACAGGCCTAATCTTATCTACCTGACAAAAACTTGCCCCATTCGCACTAATTATTCAAACAGCCCAAACCATCGACCCAATACTATTAACCCTGCTAGGAATCGCATCCACACTAGTAGGCGGATGAGGAGGACTAAACCAAACCCAACTACGAAAAATTTTAGCCTACTCCTCAATTGCACATATAGGATGAATAATTATTGTTATTCAATATGCCCCACAACTTACACTAATTGCACTAGGGACATACATTATCATAACATCCGCAGCATTCCTTTACCCTCAAATATCATTTACCACCAAAATCAATACACTCGCAACAACCTGATCAAAAAACCCAATCCTAGCATCAACCACCGCCCTAGCACTACTATCACTAGGAGGCCTCCCCCCACTAACAGGATTCCTACCAAAATGACTAATTCTACAAGAACTAACAAAACAGGATCTACCAATCATTGCAACAATCATAGCCCTTGCCGCCCTAATCAGCCTATACTTCTACTTACGCCTATGCTATGCAATAACACTAACCATCTCCCCCAACACAACCAACTCAACCACCCCCTGACGAATCCAAACAACCCAAACCCTCCTACCCCTACCCCTATTTACCACAGCCGCCCTAGGACTACTACCAATAACTCCAACCATTATAATACTAACCACCTAGGGACTTAGGATAATATCAGACCAAAAGCCTTCAAAGCTCTAAGTAGAAGTGAAAATCTTCTAGTCCCTGATTAAGACCTACAAGAAATTAACTTGCATTTCCTGATTGCAAATCAGATGGTTTTATTAAACTAAGACCTTTACTAGATGGGAAGGCCTCGATCCTACAAACTCTTAGTTAACAGCTAAGCGCTCAAACCAGCGAGCATCCATCTACTTTTCCCGCCAATAAACCAGTAAGGCGGGAAAAGCCCCGGCAGAGTATTAATCTACGTCTTCGGATTTGCAATCCAATGTGTTCTTCACCACGAGGCTATGATAGGAAGAGGACTCAAACCTCTGTCTTCGGGGCTACAACCCACCGCCTAAACACTCGGCCACCCTACCTGTGGCAATCACGCGCTGATTCTTCTCTACCAACCACAAAGACATTGGTACCCTTTATCTCGTATTTGGTGCCTGAGCCGGAATAGTAGGAACCGCCTTAAGCCTTCTCATTCGGGCTGAACTAAGCCAACCCGGATCACTTCTAGGTGATGACCAAATTTATAATGTTATCGTAACTGCTCACGCCTTCGTAATAATTTTCTTTATAGTAATGCCTATCCTCATCGGAGGATTTGGAAACTGACTCGTGCCACTAATGATCGGAGCCCCAGACATGGCATTCCCTCGTATAAATAACATAAGCTTCTGACTCCTACCCCCATCATTCCTATTACTACTAGCCTCTTCTGGTGTAGAAGCTGGGGCTGGGACAGGATGAACAGTATATCCACCTCTTGCAGGCAACTTAGCTCACGCAGGAGCGTCAGTAGACCTAACAATTTTCTCACTCCATCTAGCAGGGGTTTCATCAATTCTAGGGGCTATTAATTTCATTACTACAACTATTAATATGAAACCTCCAGCCATCTCACAATACCAAACACCTTTATTCGTCTGATCCGTACTTGTAACCGCCGTACTACTTCTCCTATCACTACCAGTACTGGCCGCTGGCATCACAATGCTTGTAACAGATCGAAATCTAAATACTACATTCTTCGACCCGGCAGGGGGAGGAGACCCAATCCTTTACCAACACCTATTCTGATTCTTCGGCCACCCAGAGGTCTACATTCTTATCCTTCCAGGATTTGGCATTATTTCCCACGTCGTAGCCTATTATTCAGGCAAAAAAGAACCATTCGGCTACATAGGAATGGTCTGAGCAATAATGGCTATCGGCCTATTAGGGTTCATTGTATGAGCCCATCACATGTTTACTGTTGGAATAGACGTAGATACTCGTGCATACTTTACATCTGCAACAATAATTATCGCCATCCCAACCGGTGTAAAAGTATTTAGCTGACTAGCCACACTTCACGGAGGATCAATCAAATGAGAAACTCCCATGCTCTGAGCCCTTGGATTCATCTTCCTATTTACAGTAGGTGGACTTACAGGAATTGTCCTGTCTAATTCATCATTAGATATTGTCCTCCACGACACATATTATGTAGTTGCACACTTCCATTATGTATTATCAATGGGTGCCGTATTTGCTATTATAGCAGCCTTCGTGCACTGATTCCCTCTACTAACTGGATATACCCTACATAGCGCCTGAACAAAAATCCACTTTGGAGTAATGTTTATTGGAGTTAACCTCACATTCTTCCCACAACACTTCCTAGGTCTAGCAGGTATGCCACGACGATACTCTGACTATCCAGATGCCTATGCTCTGTGAAATACAGTATCATCTATTGGATCACTAATTTCTCTGATCGCAGTAATTATATTCCTATTTATCCTATGAGAAGCCTTCGCCGCCAAACGAGAAGTATTATCTGTAGAATTAACTATAACAAACGTAGAATGACTCCACGGCTGTCCTCCTCCTTACCACACATATGAGGAACCAGCGTTTGTACAAATTCAATCAAACTAACGAGAAAGGGAGGAATTGAACCCCCATATGCTGGTTTCAAGCCAGCCACATAACCACTCTGTCACTTCCTTCTAAAGACATTAGTAAAGTGCAAATTACATCACCTTGTCAAGGTGAAATCGTAGGTTAGATCCCTGCATGTCTTAAGCTATTAAAGCTTAATGGCACATCCAACACAACTAGGATTCCAAGACGCGGCATCACCCGTTATAGAAGAGCTTCTACATTTCCACGACCACGCACTAATAATTGTAATCTTAATTAGCACCTTGGTACTATATATTATTACTGCAATGGTTTCAACCAAACTTACTAACAAATATATTCTAGACTCCCAAGAAATCGAAATCGTATGAACTATTCTCCCAGCTGTTATTTTGGTTTTAATCGCCCTACCCTCATTACGCATTTTATACCTTATAGACGAAATTAACGACCCCCACTTAACAATTAAAGCAATAGGACACCAATGATACTGAAGCTACGAGTATACAGATTATGAAAACCTAGGCTTTGACTCTTATATGGTCCCAACTCAAGACCTCACCCCTGGACAATTCCGACTCCTAGAAACTGACCACCGAATGGTTGTCCCCATAGAATCCCCAGTCCGTGTTTTAGTGTCCGCTGAAGATGTATTACACTCCTGAGCTGTTCCATCCCTAGGCGTAAAAATAGACGCAGTACCAGGGCGACTGAATCAAACCGCCTTCATCGCCTCACGCCCAGGGTTATTCTATGGACAATGCTCCGAAATCTGTGGTGCTAACCACAGCTTTATACCAATCGTAGTAGAAGCAGTCCCACTAGAACATTTCGAAAACTGATCCTCATTAATACTAGAAGACGCCTCGCTAGGAAGCTAAATATTGGACAAAGCATTGGCCTTTTAAGCCAAAGATTGGTGATTCCCGACCACCCCTAGTGAAATGCCACAATTAAACCCCGGCCCCTGATTCGCAATTTTAGTATTCTCCTGATTAATTTTCTTAACCATTATTCCAACTAAAATCTTAAACCATGTTTCACCAAATGAACCAACCCCAGTAAGTGCTGAAAAACACAAAACTGAATCCTGAGATTGACCATGATAACAAGCTTCTTCGACCAATTCGCTAGCCCATCATACCTGGGAATCCCCCTAATCGCAATCGCAATTGCACTACCATGAGTTCTCTACCCAACCCCATCATCCCGATGAATTAATAACCGACTTATTACAATCCAAGGATGATTTATTAACCGATTCACAAACCAACTGCTGCTCCCCTTAAACGTAGGAGGCCACAAATGAGCGCTCTTATTAGCCTCACTAATAATCTTCCTAATTACCATCAACATACTAGGCCTACTTCCATATACCTTTACACCTACAACACAACTATCACTCAACATAGGATTTGCCGTACCACTCTGACTCGCCACAGTAATTATTGGAATGCGCAACCAACCAACAGTCGCCCTAGGACACCTTCTCCCAGAAGGAACGCCTATCCCCCTAATTCCAGTACTTATTATCATCGAAACAATCAGCCTACTCATCCGACCACTAGCCCTAGGAGTCCGACTCACAGCAAACCTGACCGCAGGTCACCTACTAATTCAACTAATTGCCACAGCCGTATTTGTCCTTATACCAATAATACCAACGGTAGCAATCCTAACTGCCACAGTACTTTTCCTATTAACACTACTAGAGGTCGCAGTAGCAATAATTCAAGCCTATGTATTCGTACTTCTATTAAGCCTTTATCTGCAAGAAAACGTCTAATGGCCCACCAAGCACATGCCTATCATATAGTTGATCCAAGCCCATGACCCCTAACCGGAGCCATCGCTGCATTACTAATAACATCCGGTCTAGCAATCTGATTCCATTTCCACTCAACAACACTAATAACTCTAGGACTAATTCTTCTACTCCTCACAATATACCAATGATGACGAGATATTATCCGAGAAGGAACCTTCCAAGGACACCACACACCCCCTGTACAAAAAGGACTACGATACGGAATAATCCTATTTATTACCTCTGAAGTCTTCTTCTTTCTAGGATTCTTCTGAGCCTTTTACCACTCAAGCCTAGCACCAACACCAGAGCTAGGAGGATGCTGACCTCCAACAGGAATTACTCCTCTAGACCCATTCGAAGTTCCACTCCTTAACACAGCCGTATTATTAGCATCAGGAGTTACAGTCACATGAGCTCACCACAGTATTATAGAAGGAGAGCGAAAACAAGCAATTCAATCACTAGCATTAACCATCTTATTAGGACTCTACTTCACTGCCCTTCAAGCCATAGAGTACTACGAAGCACCATTCACAATCGCAGACGGAGTTTACGGCTCAACATTCTTCGTAGCCACAGGATTCCACGGACTGCATGTCATCATTGGATCATCTTTCTTGGCCGTATGTCTTCTACGCCAAATCCAATACCACTTCACATCCGAACATCATTTTGGCTTTGAAGCCGCTGCCTGATACTGACATTTCGTCGACGTAGTATGACTATTCCTCTACGTATCCATCTACTGATGAGGCTCATAAATCTTTCTAGTATTAAAGTTAGTATAAGTGACTTCCAATCACACGGTCTTGGTTAAACCCCAAGGAAAGATAATGAATCTAATCATAACCATCTTAGTTATTACAGTAGCCCTATCCCTAATCCTAGCAATTGTATCCTTCTGATTACCACAAATAAACCCAGACGCAGAAAAATTATCCCCATACGAGTGTGGCTTTGATCCATTAGGATCCGCCCGACTACCTTTCTCCCTACGCTTCTTCCTAGTAGCAATCCTATTTCTACTCTTCGACCTAGAAATTGCCCTTCTTCTCCCCCTACCCTGAGGAGACCAACTCCACAACCCCACCGGAACATTCTTCTGAGCCACAACAGTCCTAATTCTACTAACTCTCGGCTTAATTTATGAATGAACTCAAGGCGGCCTAGAATGAGCAGAATAGGGAGTTAGTCCAAGACAAGACCTCTGATTTCGGCTCAGAAGATCGTGGTTTAATTCCACGACCCCCTTATGACACCCGTACATTTTAGCTTCAGCTCAGCATTCATTCTAGGACTAATAGGACTAGCATTCCACCGTACACACCTACTCTCCGCACTTCTCTGCTTAGAAGGAATAATATTATCCCTGTTCATTGCACTAGCCCTGTGGGCATTACAATTTGAATCTACAGGATTCTCTACAGCCCCTATGCTACTCCTAGCTTTCTCTGCTTGCGAAGCTAGCACAGGTCTAGCATTACTAGTTGCCACAGCCCGCACTCACGGAACCGACCGCCTACAAAACCTAAATCTACTACAATGCTAAAAGTACTAATCCCTACAATCATGCTATTCCCAACAATCTGACTAGTCTCCCCTAAATGACTATGAACAACTACAACCGCACATAGTCTTCTAATTGCCTTCATTAGCCTAACATGACTAAAATGGACATCAGAGACAGGATGAACCTCCTCCAACACATATTTAGCCACAGACCCACTATCAACCCCCCTCCTAGTGCTAACATGCTGATTACTCCCATTAATAATCTTAGCCAGCCAAAACCACATCAACCCAGAACCAATTAGCCGACAACGCTCATATATTATACTCCTCGCCTCACTACAAACCTTCCTAATTATAGCATTCGGCGCCACGGAAATTATTATATTCTACATTATATTTGAAGCCACACTAATCCCAACCCTTATTATCATCACCCGATGAGGTAATCAAACCGAACGTTTAAACGCAGGAACTTACTTCTTATTTTATACCCTGGCAGGATCACTCCCGCTTCTAGTTGCCTTACTTTTACTTCAACAATCAACAGGAACACTATCAATATTAGTACTACAATATTCACAACCACTACAACTTAGCTCCTGAGGTCACATGATCTGATGAGCCGGCTGCTTAATCGCATTCCTAGTAAAAATACCCCTATATGGAGTGCACTTATGATTACCAAAAGCACACGTAGAAGCCCCCGTGGCAGGGTCCATAGTACTTGCAGCAGTATTACTAAAACTAGGAGGATACGGAATAATACGTATGATAGTTATACTAGATCCACTATCAAAAGAACTTGCCTACCCATTTATTATTCTAGCTCTCTGAGGAATTATTATAACCGGCTCAATTTGCCTACGACAAACAGACCTAAAATCTCTAATTGCATATTCATCCGTTAGCCACATGGGCTTAGTAGCAGGAGGAATTCTAATCCAAACCCCATGAGGATTCTCAGGAGCAATTATTCTAATAATTGCCCACGGTCTAGTATCCTCAGCATTATTCTGCCTAGCTAATACAGCATACGAACGAACCCACAGCCGAACAATAATTCTTGCCCGCGGATTACAAGTAATTTTCCCACTAACTGCAGTCTGATGATTCATCGCCAACCTCGCAAACTTAGCACTCCCACCCCTACCCAACCTAATGGGAGAACTCATGATTATCACAACCCTATTCAACTGATCACCATGAACAATTTTACTAACAGGATTAGGCACATTAATTACAGCCGGCTACTCCCTATACATATTCCTTATATCACAACGAGGCCCAACCCCAAACCATATTACAGGACTCCAACCCTTCCACACCCGAGAACACCTACTAATAACCCTACACCTTATCCCAGTCCTTCTTCTAGTAACAAAACCAGAACTCATATGAGGATGGTGCTATTGTAAGTATAGTTTAACTAAAATATTAGATTGTGATTCTAAAGACAGGAGTTAAAATCTCCTTACTCACCAAGGAAGTACAGAAAATAGTAAGCACTGCTAATCCTTACCTACCATGGTTAAAATCCATGGCTTCCTTGCGCTTTCAAAGGATAACAGTTCATCCGTTGGTCTTAGGAACCAAAAACTCTTGGTGCAAATCCAAGTGGAAGCTAAAATGGCATTAATTATACACTCATCACTTCTCCTAATCTTCTTTATTTTAGTATATCCACTAATCACCACACTGAACCCAGACCAACGAGAATCCAAACTAGCAGAAAAAACCAAAACCGCCGTCAGCTCCGCATTCTTTATCAGCCTCCTACCCCTAATAATTTTCCTAAACCTAAAAACAGAAGGCATTATTACAAATTGACACTGAATAAACACCCAAACATTTGACATCAACATTAGTTTTAAATTCGACCACTACTCCCTAATCTTCGTCCCAATCGCTTTATACGTCACCTGATCAATCTTAGAATTTGCACTATGATATATACACTCCGACCCCTACATCGACCGATTCTTTAAATATCTTCTTACATTCCTGGTGGCCATAATTATTTTAGTCACAGCCAACAACATATTCCAACTATTTATTGGCTGAGAAGGAGTAGGAATTATATCATTCCTATTAATCGGATGGTGGCACGGACGAGCAGACGCTAACACAGCAGCCCTCCAAGCTGTCATCTACAACCGAGTAGGAGACATCGGACTAATCATAACTATGGCCTGACTCGCAACAAACCTCAACTCATGAGAAATCCAACAAATCTTCACCCTATCAAAAAACTTTGACATGACCCTTCCCCTAATAGGACTTGCCCTAGCAGCAACAGGAAAATCAGCCCAATTTGGTCTTCACCCGTGACTTCCTTCTGCCATAGAGGGCCCTACGCCAGTATCCGCCCTACTACACTCAAGCACCATAGTAGTTGCAGGAATCTTCCTACTAATCCGCCTTCACCCCTTAATAGAAAACAACCAACTCGCATTAACAATCTGCCTTTGCCTAGGAGCATTAACCTCATTATTCACAGCCACCTGCGCCCTTACCCAAAATGACATCAAAAAAATCGTAGCTTTCTCAACATCAAGTCAACTAGGACTGATAATAGTCACAATCGGACTAAACCAACCACAACTGGCATTTCTCCACATCTGCACACACGCTTTCTTCAAAGCCATATTATTTTTATGCTCAGGGTCAATCATTCACAGCCTAAACGACGAACAAGACATCCGAAAAATAGGAGGCCTATTCAATATTATACCTGCCACCTCAACCTACTTCACAATCGGAAGCCTAGCCCTAACAGGAACCCCATTCCTAGCAGGATTCTTCTCAAAAGACGCAATCATTGAAGCCCTAAACACCTCCTACCTAAACGCCTGAGCCCTGATTCTCACACTAATCGCCACATCATTCACCGCAGTCTACAGTTTCCGACTAGTATATTTCGTAACCATAGGAACCCCACGATTCCTGCCACTATCCCCAATCAATGAAAACAACCCATTAGTAATCAATTCAATCAAACGACTTGCCTGAGGAAGCATCATTGCAGGCCTCATCATTACACAAAACTTCCTACCAATAAAAACACCAATCATAACAATACCAACTACCCTCAAAATAGCAGCCCTTCTAGTAACCATTACAGGCCTTCTAGTAGCCATAGACCTCGCTAACCTAACAAGCAAACAAGTAAAAATTACCCCAACGACCTCCACACATCACTTCTCAAATATGCTAGGATTCTTCCCCGCAATCACCCACCGTCTCCTTCCAAAACTCAAACTTACCCTTGGACAATCAGCTGCCACCCAACTAGACAAAACATGACTTGAAACAATCGGACCAAAAGGCCTAGCACTAACACAGACAGTCATAGCAAAAATTACAAATGATATCACACGAGGTATAATCAAGACGTATCTAACTATCTTTCTCCTAACCCTAATTCTGGCTACTATCCCAGTCCTACTTTAAACCGCCCGAAGAGTCCCACGACTCAAACCACGAGTAAGCTCCAACACAACAAGCAAAGTCAAAAGCAACACTCAAGCACAAATAACTAACATCCCCCCGCCAGACGAATATATAACAGCCACACCACTAATATCTCCCCGCAAAACAGAAAACTCCTTTAACCCATCAACAACCACTCAAGAACCCTCATATCAGCCTCCTCAAAATAGCCCCGCCACTAAACCAACCCCTAATAAATAAACTAAAACATACCCCAACACAGAACGACTACCCCAAGCCTCTGGAAAAGGCTCAGCAGCTAAAGCTGCTGAATAAGCAAAAACCACGAGCATCCCCCCTAAATAAATTAGAAAAAGGACCAATGATAAAAAAGAGCCCCCATGACCAACCAAAACCCCACACCCAACCCCAGCTGCAACTACCAACCCAAGAGCAGCAAAATAAGGAGTAGGATTAGATGCAACAGCAACTAAACCCACAACTAAAGCCATTAATAATAAAAACATAAAATAGGTCATAATTCTTGCTCAGACTTTAACCGAGACCAATGACTTGAAGAACCACCGTTGTTATTCAACTACAAGAACCACTAATGGCAAGCCTACGAAAAACACACCCCCTCATTAAAATCGCTAACGACGCACTAGTCGACCTACCAGCACCATCCAACATCTCAGTATGATGAAACTTTGGATCCCTCCTAGGATTATGCTTAATTACCCAAATCCTAACCGGGCTATTCCTAGCTATACATTACACCTCCGACATCTCAACCGCATTCTCATCAGTAACTCACATCTGCCGTGACGTAAACTACGGCTGACTAATCCGTAATATTCACGCCAACGGAGCATCATTCTTCTTCATCTGCATTTACATGCACATTGCCCGAGGCTTGTACTACGGATCATACTTATATAAAGAAACCTGAAATATCGGCGTAGTCCTCCTACTATTAGTCATAATAACAGCCTTCGTCGGCTACGTCCTCCCATGAGGACAAATATCTTTCTGGGGTGCCACAGTAATTACAAACCTATTATCCGCTGTGCCCTACATGGGAGACATACTAGTCCAATGAATTTGAGGTGGCTTCTCAGTAGACAACGCAACATTAACACGTTTCTTTGCATTCCACTTCCTATTCCCATTCATTATCGCCGCCGCAACCATCATTCATCTTCTATTCCTCCACGAAACAGGATCCAACAACCCAATCGGACTAAACTCAGACGCAGATAAAATTTCCTTCCACCCATACTTTACATACAAAGACCTCCTTGGATTCGCAATTATACTACTAGCGCTTACGCTGCTAGCACTATTCTCCCCAAACCTACTGGGAGACCCAGAAAATTTCACCCCTGCAAACCCCTTAGTAACACCTCCACACATTAAACCAGAATGGTACTTCCTATTTGCCTACGCCATTCTACGATCAATCCCCAACAAACTAGGAGGAGTCCTCGCATTACTATTCTCAATCCTAGTACTAATAGTAGTACCCCTTCTACATACCTCAAAACAACGAGGACTAACATTCCGCCCAATTACCCAATTCTTATTCTGAACCTTAGTTGCAGACATAATCATCTTAACATGAATTGGAGGAATACCAGTAGAACACCCATTCATCATCATTGGACAAGTTGCATCCGTACTATACTTCGCACTATTCCTCATTTTCATTCCACTAGCAGGATGATTAGAAAATAAAGCACTAGAATGAGCTTGCCCTAGTAGCTTAGCCTAAAAGCATCGGTCTTGTAATCCGAAGATCGGAGGTTAAACTCCTCCCTAGCGCCCAGAAAAGAGAGATTTAACTCCCACCCCTGACTCCCAAAGCCAGAATTCTAAACTAAACTATTTTCTGGGATAAATTTATCCTATATGGTATAGTACATATTATGCATGATATTACATTAATGTATTAGTACATCTATGTATTATCACCAACTCACTATTTTAACCATAAAGCAAGTACTAACTTACAAGGTAAGCATAAAGCATAAAATTAAGACTCACAAATTAATTATTTAGACCTGAGAAATAGATTATTCCCCAGAAACTTGACCTCAAATTTTTCCTTGAAATAGTCAACTAAAATCCCATCAAACTATATTAATGTAGTAAGAGACCACCAACCTATTTATTCAAGGGAATATCATGCATGATAGAATCAGGGACATCAATTGTGGGGGTCGCACAATATGAACTATTACTGGCATCTGGTTCCTATTTCAGGTCCATAAAATGTAAAATTCCCTCCTCGGATAATTATACTGGCATCTGATTAAGTCAGTGGTGTAGTACATATGTCTCGTTACCCACCATGCCGGGCATTCTTTTATATGCATAGGGTATCTCTTTTTGGTTTCCTTTCATCTGGCATCTCAGAGTGCAAATTCAAATGTCGATTAAGGTTGAACATTTTCCTTGTATGTGATAATATATATTAATTATTGAAAGACATAAGTTAAGAGTTACATTCTTCTAACTCAGGTGCATAACATATCTATTCCTTGTTCAACTATACTTGCTATAATGCCCCCTTTGGTTTTTGCGCGACAAACCCCCCTACCCCCCTACGCTCAGCAAATCCTGTTTTCCTTGTCAAACCCCGAAACCAAGGAGGACTCAAGAACGTACCAAGCCAACAAGTTGGAATATGAATTGGCTATCCTGCATTATATATATATATATATATATATATGCATCAATTTTTACATTTTTTCCAATCCAACATTAGCCTGTAAAAGTCAAATAAAATTTTCAGAAAGAACAACCCGGCACTAAATATTCTAATATAATAGACA